AATTTGAAAGAACCGAGTCGACCACTAGAACTCCTAGTCTTAGAGCCAGAAAAAGATAGGTTTACTCTTTCTTCACTTGAATTCAAATCCCCATCCGAACTCAAAAGCGGATTGGTCTTTTGTTGGAAAAATCCAAGAATCCGAAGTGAATTCTCGTGTCGTAAGAAAAAAAATAATAATCTGGGAAGAATAAATTTTTTTATTGAACGTGTTGATTCATATTTATTTTGACTACTTTCTCATATTTTATCATATTCTATTCATTCATTTTTATTCGACCTTCCCGGAGTTCATTCTCCGGGCAACTCCGTTTAACCGGTGGATTCCTTCCAACTTACTTCTTTTATGATCTCATTGGAAATCATATAAAGACAATTCCTATTTGAGATAGCTATTTGTGCAAGTATTTTACGATTAAGAATCAACTGTCTCTTGTACAGATCATTTATTAACCTACTATAACTATAGCATACCCCCTTTTCACGAATTGCTGCATTTATTCGAGTGATCCACAAACGACGAAAATTTATTTTTTGCTTATCCCTATCGCGATGAGCCGAAACCAAAGCTCTTATTTTTTGTTGAGTAATAGTTCGAGTAAGTCTTGAATGAGCCCCCCGAAAGCTTGATGCAAATAAACGAATTTTTGTTCTACGTCTCCGAGCGATATATCCCCGTCTAATTCTGGTCATTGAATAAATGAAACTTTAACGAATAACTAATAGATTTCCTTTCTTTCAGTTATTCTTTTGGCCCTTTCCTAGTATATTAATAACAAAACGGATTTTTCCAATGTATAAACTAAAAATTCCAATGGCTTTGGCTACTATAACCTTCCCAACCACGATTTTTTTCTAGGCATTTCACCTCGAAATACGATATACTAGGTATTAAAAAAAAAATAGCATGATAAATAAATAGTGGATTCCATCGTTTCTATGGTTACTTCTTAAACGGTGAGGTCTTTTCTATACACCGGAGCCTTTACTTCATTTAATCAATGTTATTGCTAACTTGTATAGTTCACATTCTTTGGCTCTACCCATAAATTATCCAGTAATAGGTCTTTCACAACGAGCTCTACCTATACAGTAACGGTATTTAATTATGAAAGTTGGCTGGGTAGCTGACCCTGTTAGTCCGTTCTTGCAAGAGGGGTCTATGTTAACTAAGATTTCCTCCGCTTAATGGATAACCATTTGCTACCAATGGAGAATTGCTTCTCATCTTGAATTGAGGTGAGTGGTTTTACACCAATAGAAACCATAAATTTCATACAAAATAAAAGGAATATGATCAATTTTATTATCTTTTTAGATAATAAAAAAGAAATGTAGTTCATTTTTCCGTTCTATCCTATTTGATCATTTATATTTGAACATTGTTCTCTTTCCTTTGTTCTAGTTCATGATCTGAACGAGTCGCACATACACCCTAGTACATGTTCCTCGACGCTGAGGGCATCCCCGAAGTGCGGGGGATTTTGTGACATTTCTAATTGGCTGTCTTGTATTTCTAATAAGTTGTTTAATCGTTGGCATGTTGAATCATATACATAATGGGCTGGTTTAGATCGATCCTAACCGTATGATTATGAATTACTTTTATTCAATAGAATAGGAAATAAAAATCATTCATCATAGAATATTAAAATGAAACTCGGCAGGGTTAATTTTAAATTACGAATTGACGAGAAATCCAGGCTATTGTCATTCAACCGCTACAAGATCAACAATTCCATAAGCTTGGGCCTCTGTTGCTGACATAAAAACATCTCTTTCCATGTCTTCGGATACAACCCATAAGGGTTTGCCCGTTCTTTGTACATAAACCCTTGTCAGGGTTTCACGTAGTTTCAGCAGTTCTCCCACTTCCAGGATGAATTCTCCCGTTGCTACTTCAGAAAAAGAACCAGCAGGTTGATGGATCATTACCCTGATGATATAAGATAATAAAAGGTTTCTCTAGATGAGGGGAAGATAAAAGAAAGATAAAAGAATAACAAGAAAAAAAAAGATAGAATCGAACAACCGTACGGGCATTATCCATTGCATACGGCTCTACAATAACATTGACCCTTACCTTCAAAAAAAATAGGATCGATCATACCCCGATAGGTAAATGATCAACTTACCACCCTTCCTTTCGGAGGAATTCAAAAATACTATGATGGCTCCGTTGCTTTATATATTTATTATATTTTTTGTCTGTGATTTGTCTGTCATTCAGCAATCCCAAAGTTGCTTTTTTGTTTGATCAAATAAACCAAGGAAAAAAGAATCTTTTTTTTTTCGCTCTATACTCTCTAGAAGACTATAAATATTCTTAAGAGACCTCTGGTGTGAAAAAAAGTTTGTGACGCTGAACTGGACTTCCGATAATAAAATAGGAAATACCCTTTTTCTCATATTACTCTCTCGATACATAATCTAATGTTTCGAAAACAAAATTTATTATATCGAATTCAAAGTGCCATGCTATTATTACTTAATATTCATAT